ACTGAATTAGTCGATTCAAGTTGGCATTGTCAATTTATCCATAACTTCTCTCTCTTCCTCGGTGAAGCAAGAATAGAATCCGTTTTGTTCAAACCAAAGAGAAAGGGCGCTTACTTTATTGCTTCTTTTGTGGCATATCTTCCTTAAGGATTCATCCAATGGAATCCCAACTCCCTTTCTTTTGGATTTCCTTTCTATTTAGATATGGTATAGACCTAATTCTTATACAAAGAAAACTCTTCCGCTTCACTTTGTTTTGCTTTCCCTAGAATCTCTAGAAAAAACAATTGCTCTATCCTTTATTTAAGGATAGTCAGAGACTATTAAATAAAAAAGAAAATACTTACTATTAATTAATTCGATTAGAATCTAATTGAAATAGGATGACTAATGTATGCAGCCTAATGAGGAAGAATACTAAAAAAAGAACACTATTTCAGAATTATGAAACAAAATATCCAGTTTTATTATTTACTCTTTCTTTTTTTTTTTTTTATTTTCTTTCGATTTTTTCTATTTACTATTTAAATTAAAGTAAATTTAAAATTAAAGTAAATTAAATTAAAGTAAATTAAAATTAAAGTGTATCCATTTAGATAATGTATATTTTTATCTAATATTAATATACTTCAAACAAAATAGGAATTCACAAAATGGAGAAAATCATTGGAGTCATTCTAGGAAAGTCTAGGGACTTAGAGCATATCCTAGTTGAAGGAGGATGGAATTCAAATCAGGTAAGAGATCCTTCCTTCTATTGATTTGATAGAAATTCTTTTTTCTTTTCTTGTCTCTATGATTTTCGATGAATGAGCCTATGGTAAAGCTTTTATCTCTATTCTATGGGGCAAATGACCGTCGAGTCTATAAACAAGTACTAATAAAGAAAAGCAAATTATACTAAAAGAAACATTGGATATCCATCCTAAAATCTAAAAAAAGACATATATATTAGGGCTATACGGATTCGAACCGTAGACCTTCTCGGTAAAACAGATCAAACGGATTATTATCGAAATGATTCGAACTGTTTCAAAGACCCAACATGCATTTTTCTGCATTGGGCTCTTTCATCAACTGGATGTGATGTAAAGATCAGTTAATCTACCATAGTTTTTCTTTACGGAAAGATAATAAGATGGCTCCCTGTGCTCTGATTGATTATTTGTATTATCATCTATCTAGGAGCAATACCAAAGTGTTTCAAAGGAGGATTACCTTGACTTAGGTATGCCTCGGGCTTAAATGAAATCAACCTAAGTGAAATGGAGTCTCTATCGTTCCGCCGCAAGAGTTGACTATGAGACTTCATACACCTTAAAGTTCATAGAACGAAAAGAAGTTTTTTGGAGGCCCTTATCCTCATTACGCCTAGCATTGAGTGGGCTGGATATTCACCTTATCAACTAGCAAATCAATAGGGTTCTATTTGATTAGGCACCTGAATTGGCACCTGAATCGGACTGAACCGACTGTTTGTCAGGCTACTGTTCTCCTATTCTCTCGAATCCATGAAGTAAGACATTGATTTTGCAATAAGATCTGTTATGTTCATTGCATAATAAGTTCCCTTGAAAAGCATTGGCGCACGTGTAAGCGAGTTGCTCTACCGAACTGAGCTATAGCCCTTATCAGAAATATCTTAACATATATAGAATTTCTTGTCAAGATGAATATTCTCTAATGCTGGAGGATATCGCTTTGATTTGTTAACATAATAACATACCCATAAATAACATACCAATAACGGATCGGTATTGCTTATAAAAAGGATTCGATCTATAATCGATCGAAGTAATGTGGATTCTTTTATGGTGATAAATTGCCTACTTAACTCAGTGGTTAGAGTACTGCTTTCATACGGCGGGAGTCATTGGTTCAAATCCAATAGTAGGTAGGTAGAAAAATTCTTAGATAGCATTGGACTTACTTCGCTTCGCTATCTAATAACTTTTTCTACCCCTCTTTCCTTTTTCTTTGTATCAATGAAACCTTTGGATTGTCTTCAATTGGATGGGGGAATCCAATTGACAGCCTCGACTCGTATCCTAGCTCGTCTGAGAGCTAGCTTCGCTTGAACCAATTCTTTCGTACCCTCAGCTTTACTCAAGTTAGCTTCGGCTATTTCAAGTGCCTCTTGAGCTTCTTCTGCATCAATGTCACTACCCAGTTCTGCATCATTCCCTAAAATAATGATCTCATTATTAACTATTCTCGCAAAACCGCTCCACAGAACCGCTGTTAACCATTGGTCGTTGAGGAGGCGTATTCTCAAAGGACCCATATCTACAGCTGTGTTAATGGGGGCGTGGTTTGGTAATACACCAATTTGCCCACTATTAGTAGATAAAATGATTTCTTTCACTTCACAATCCCAAATAATTCGTTTAGGAGTCAGTACATAAAGATTTAATTTCATTTCTTCAATTCGCTCTCCTCTTCTAATTTTATAGCTTTCGTGCTAGCTTCATCGATGTTTCCCACCAAATAAAAAGCCTGTTCGGGTAGGCCATCTAATTCTCCGGAAAGGATTAGTTGAAATCCCCTAATTGTTTCTGCAAGACCAACATACTTTCCTGGAGAACCGGTAAAAACTTCTGCCACAAAGAACGGTTGTGATAAGAACCGCTCAATTTTTCGTGCTCTTGCTACAGTTAAACGATCCTCCTCCGATAGTTCATCCAACCCAAGAATTGCGATAATGTCCTGAAGCTCTTTGTAACGTTGTAAAGTTTCCTTAACTCTTTGCGCAGTTTCATAATGTTCGTTGCCAACGATCCGAGGCTGTAACATAGTTGAGGTTGAATCTAAAGGATCTACTGCGGGATAAATACCCTTGGAAGCTAATCCTCTGGAAAGTACAGTAGTAGCGTCCAAATGTGCAAATGTTGTGGCAGGAGCAGGGTCAGTCAAATCGTCCGCAGGTACATAAACTGCTTGGATCGAAGTTATAGATCCCTTTTTGGTAGAAGTAATTCTTTCTTGCAAAGAACCCATTTCTGTACTAAGGGTAGGTTGATAACCCACTGCGGAGGGCATTCGCCCTAATAAGGCGGATACCTCCGATCCTGCTTGAACAAAACGAAAGATATTATCGATGAATAAAAGCACGTCTTGCTTATTAACATCTCGGAAATATTCTGCCATAGTTAGGGCAGTTAAACCAACTCTCATACGAGCTCCCGGCGGTTCATTCATTTGGCCATAGACTAGAGCTACCTTTGATTCCTCAATATTTTTTTCATTAATTACTCCGGATTCCTTCATTTCCATATAAAGATCATTTCCTTCACGAGTCCGTTCCCCGACTCCGCCAAATACGGATACGCCCCCGTGAGCTTTAGCAATGTTATTGATTAATTCCATGATGAGTACTGTTTTACCTACTCCCGCCCCTCCAAATAGTCCGATTTTTCCTCCACGCCGATAAGGAGCTAAAAGATCGACCACCTTAATACCTGTTTCAAAGATAGATAATTTCGTATCTAACTCGATAAAGGCAGGCGCGGATCTGTGAATAGGGAATGTTGCACTAGTATCTACAGGACCCAAATTGTCAATAGGCTCCCCAAGAACGTTAAAAATTCGTCCGAGAGTAGTTCCACCGACTGGAACACTGAGAGGAGCTCCCGTGTCAATCACTTCCATTCCTCTCATCAACCCCTCTGTAGCACTCATAGCTACAGCTCTAACTCGATTATTTCCCAATAATTGTTGTACCTCACAAGTCACATTAATTTGCTTATCAGCAGTGTCTCGACTCTTGACTATCAAAGCGTTATAAATATAAGGCAACTTGCCCGGAGGAAAAGTGATATCCAGCACAGGTCCGATAATTTGATCAATACGCCCTGCGCTTTTTTCTTCAATTGTAGAAACCCCGGGACGCGAAGTAGTAGGATTGGTTTTCATAATTATCACATAATTGTCAAAAAAAAAGAAAAATTTCTTTTTTTTTGTTGAATAATGCCAAATCAAATCAAAAAAAATATCCAAAAATCCAAAAGTCAAAAGGAAATTAATTAGTTAATTCAAAAAATAAAGAAAAGGGGACTAGTACTTGATTTCGTTGCCCAAGCGAATCCCATTCAATCGTTTACTCATGGAATGAGTCCGTTGGAAAGTTCAATCAATCTTTTTTTTCATATACATTTCGCCTTTTGTGAAGGATCTGTGCCTACTCTACTTTCCTATCTAGGACTTCGATATATAAAATATATACTACTGTGAAGCATAGATTGCTGTCAACTTAAGAACTTCTAAAATTGTAAAATAAGATTAGGGATTGGTTTGGGTTGCGCTATATCTATCAAAAAGTATACAATAATGATGGATTTGGTGAATCAAATCCATGGTTTAATAACGAACCATGTTAACTTACCACAACAACAAATCAATTCTTATTGAATTCTTATAGTAGAATTACTATAAGATAGAACGTACACAGGGTGTACGCTTTATATACGAATGAAACATATTCATTAACTTAAGCATACTCTCTTTTTTATTTAATCAGTTAATATTAATTGAATATCCTTCTTTTTAAATTAAGATTTTTGCAAAGGTTTGATTTACGCCTAATGCATATCGAGTAGACCCTGTCATTGCGAGAATTCTTAATTCATGAGTTGTAGGGAGGGACTTATGTCACCACAAACAGAAACTAAAGCAAGTGTTGGATTTAAAGCCGGTGTTAAGGATTATAAATTGACTTATTACACCCCGGAGTACGAAACCAAGGATACTGATATCTTGGCAGCATTCCGAGTAACTCCTCAGCCCGGGGTTCCGCCTGAAGAAGCAGGGGCTGCAGTAGCTGCGGAATCTTCTACTGGTACATGGACAACTGTTTGGACTGATGGACTTACCAGTCTTGATCGTTACAAAGGACGATGCTATCACATCGAGCCCGTTCCTGGGGAGGAAAGTCAATATATCTGTTATATAGCTTATCCATTAGACCTATTTGAAGAGGGTTCTGTTACTAACATGTTTACTTCCATTGTGGGTAACGTATTTGGTTTCAAAGCCCTACGTGCTCTACGTTTGGAGGATCTACGAATTCCTCCTACTTATTCAAAAACTTTCCAAGGCCCGCCTCATGGTATCCAAGTTGAAAGGGATAAGTTGAACAAGTATGGTCGTCCTTTATTGGGATGTACTATTAAACCCAAATTGGGATTATCCGCGAAAAATTACGGTAGAGCGTGTTATGAGTGTCTACGCGGTGGACTTGATTTTACCAAAGATGATGAAAACGTAAACTCACAACCATTTATGCGCTGGAGAGACCGTTTTGTCTTTTGTGCCGAAGCTATTTATAAAGCACAGGCCGAAACCGGTGAAATCAAGGGGCATTACTTGAATGCGACTGCAGGTACATGCGAAGAAATGATTAAGAGAGCTGTATTTGCGAGGGAATTAGGGGTTCCTATTGTAATGCATGACTACTTAACCGGAGGATTCACCGCAAATACTAGTTTGTCTAATTATTGCCGCGACAACGGCCTACTTCTTCACATTCACCGAGCAATGCATGCAGTTATTGATAGACAGAAAAATCATGGTATCCATTTCCGTGTATTAGCTAAAGCATTGCGTATGTCTGGGGGAGATCATATCCACTCCGGTACAGTAGTAGGTAAGTTAGAAGGGGAACGCGAAATGACTTTAGGTTTTGTTGATCTATTGCGCGATGATTTTATTGAAAAGGATCGTGCTCGCGGTATCTTTTTCACTCAGGATTGGGTATCCATGCCAGGTGTTATACCGGTTGCTTCAGGGGGTATTCATGTTTGGCATATGCCAGCTCTGACCGAAATCTTTGGAGACGATTCCGTATTACAATTTGGTGGAGGAACTTTAGGACACCCTTGGGGGAATGCACCTGGTGCAGCAGCTAATCGGGTGGCTTTAGAAGCTTGTGTACAAGCTCGTAACGAAGGGCGCGATCTTGCTCGTGAAGGTAATGAAATTATCCGACAAGCTTGCAAATGGAGTCCTGAACTAGCCGCAGCTTGTGAAGTATGGAAGGCGATCACATTCGACTTCGCGCCGGTAGATACCATCGATTAAGTAGATATAAAGAAGGTTTAAACAAAAAAGAAGCGAAATAGAAAGAAAAAATTCAGTTACGAAATGCAGTAATTCTTCCTTATTCTTCTAATTGATTGCAATTAAATTCGGCTCAATCTTTTCTAAAAAAAAGATTGAGCCGAATTTAAATAGATCTTGATATGATTATGAAACTTGACAAATCGAGATTCTTCTATTCTATATATCTAGAATATAGAAAGGTATAATACAATAAACAAATAAAAAGAAAAATAGAGTATTATCATACGATAATGGAATCAAATACGCAGTATTTACAGAAAAGAGCCTTCGTTTATTGGGAAAGAATCAATATACTTTTAATGTCGAATCGGGATTCACTAAGACAGAAATAAAGCATTGGGTCGAACTCTTCTTTGGTGTTAAGGTAGTAGCTGTGAATAGCCATCGACTACCCGGAAAGGGTAGAAGAATGGGACCTATTCTGGGACATACAATGCATTACAGACGTATGATCATTACCCTTCAACCGGGCTATTCTATTCCACTTCTACTTTTTCATTAAATTTAATGAATGAAATTAAAGGGTATTCTGAAAAAGGTATTTCTTTCATTTTCACAATTGCTTTCTTTTGAATCCAATTTGAAGTTTGATTAGAAGGATAGAAAGGTCATGAGAGTGGGAAAAGCAAAATCTAAATTTTTTAATTAGTTCCCCTTTTTTGCAATTTTCTTATTATTCATTCCATTCATTTTTTTCTTTTTCAAACTAAAAAATACAATAGTCAATATTCCTTATAATAGATATACTTAATTATATCTTAAGTTTTTCTTTTTCAAACTAAAAAATACAATAGTCAATATTCCTTATAATAGATATACTTAATTATATCTTAAGAATCTTAAGATATATTTCGAATAGATAGAAATAGTAAATTTGAATTGAGACATCTATTCTATGACGGATTTTCCCTCTATTTTCGTGCCTTTAACAGGCTTAGTATTGCCGGCATTTGGAATGGCTTTTTTATTTCTTTATCTGCAGGAAAATAAAATTGTCTAGAATGGGTGGGGCAAAATTTTCTCAATGTATTTTCAGGATCATAATACAGATATTTTTTAGTGTAAGTAATATAATAGGGTAGTAGCTCTTTATACACACAAATGAAAAACGTCTATGGATGCAGATAGGCTACAAGCATAAATGCATGCATATGCGTAGCCGAGTATAGTGAAGTGGATCCACGAATTTTTTTTTTTGAATAGAAAATCAATGTATCTAACCAATTTTTTTCACAGGAGTACTAGCTGCTGAAGGTGATTTCAGAATCAAAAAAAGTAAAGTCAAAATCATTTAGCTTATTCTCTCAATTTCAATTAACCGCTGTTGGATTTAGTATATCTAATATGAATTGGCGATCAGAACACATATGGATAGAACTCCTAAAAGGTTCTCGAAAAAGAGGTAATTTTTTCTGGGCCTGTATTCTTTTTCTAGGTTCATTGGGATTCTTAACGGTTGGGGCTTCCAGTTATCTTGGTAAGAATATGATATCCGTATTTCCATCTCAACAAATTCTTTTTTTTCCACAGGGGATCGTGATGTCTTTCTACGGAATCGCGGGCCTATTCATTAGCTCCTATTTGTGGTGCACTATTTTGTGGAATGTAGGAAGTGGTTATGACCGATTCGATAGAAAAGAGGGAATAGTGTGCATTTTTCGTTGGGGATTCCCTGGAATAAAACGTCGCGTCTTCTTTCGATTCCTTGTGCGGGATATCCAATCACTTAGAATTCAGGTTAAAGAGGGTCTTTATCCTCGTCGTATCCTTTATATGGAAATCCGGGGCCATGGGGTCATTCCCTTGACTCGTACTGATGAGAAGTTTTTTACTCCACGAGAAATTGAACAAAAAGCTGCCGAATTAGCCTATTTCTTGCGCGTACCAATTGAAGTATTTTGAGTGCCAATTGCAATTTTTTTTTTTTCAATTGTAAGGGGATTCCCAAGTATTTATCTAAAGGAAGGAACAAACTCGGATAAGAGAAAATTGCTTCTAATTTGTTTTGTCCAAGTGAGATATATGGCATAATTTAGATCTAAGAAAGAACCCAATAGAAAGAAATTCCACTAATCTACAAAAAGAGAAATAGATACAAACACAAGGTCTCAAACCTTGTTATAGAATTTTTGTTTTGCTTCAAAGAAAAGAACTATCATATAGAGTCAACGAATGAAATAGAGTCAGCGAATGAAGTGGATTCATTAACAACTCAATTTACAGATCAAAAATGAAAAAAAAGAAAGCATTGCCTTCTTTCCTATATCTTGTATTTATCGTACTTTTACCCTGGGTAGTTTCTTTCTCTTTTAACAAATGTCTGGAACTTTGGATTAAGAATTGGTGGAATACCAGGCAATCCGAAACTCTCTTAACTGATATTCAAGAGAAAAGGATTCTAGAAGGATTTATAGAATTAGAAGAACTTTTTTTCTTGGACGAAATGATAAAAGAGAAACCGAAGACACATGTACAAAAACCTCCTATAGGAATACACAAGGAAATAATACAATTGGCCGAAATAGATAATGAGGATCATCTCCATATCATTTTGCATTTCTCGACGAATCTAATCTGTTTGGCTATTCTAAGTGGTTCTTTTTTTCTGGGTAAAGAGGAACTTGTCATTTTGAATTCTTGGGTTCAGGAATTCTTCTATAACTTAAATGACTCAACAAAAGCTTTTTTTATTCTTTTAGTCACAGATTTTTTTGTTGGATTTCACTCCACCCGCGGTTGGGAACTACTAATTCGTTGGGTCTACAACGATCTTGGATGGGCTCCTAACGAGCAAATTTTCACTATTTTTGTTTGTAGTTTTCCCGTGATTCTAGACACGTTTTTGAAATTTTGGGTCTTTTTTTGTTTAAACCGTCTATCTCCTTCGCTTGTAGTAATTTATTATTCAATTAGTGAAGCATAAACTCACTCATTGGATTTCTTAATATTAATCAAATTCGCGTCTTTCTTCCTTTAGAAGGAAAGCGTTTTCCTTTTTAGCAAAATTCTTTCTATTTCTACCTGCTCAAGGTATTCATCATTCCAGTACAACTATTGCAGTAGAATGACAACAGACTCGTGTATAGGGAACTAGATTAGGTTAGCTACCTATGGAATTTATTGTAGAAATTCCGGGATCCGCGATTGGACATGGAAAATAGAAATACTTTTTCTTGGTTAAAGGAACAGATGATTCGATCGATTTCTGTATCGATCATGATATACGTAATAACTCGGACATCCATTTCAAATGCATATCCCATTTTTGCGCAACAGGGTTATGAAAACCCGCGGGAAGCAACTGGACGAATTGTATGTGCTAATTGCCATTTAGCTAATAAGCCCGTGGATATTGAAGTTCCCCAAGCTGTGCTTCCCGATACTGTATTTGAGGCAGTTCTTCGAATCCCTTATGATATGCAGCTGAAACAAGTTCTTGCTAATGGGAAAAAGGGAGGGTTGAATGTAGGTGCTGTTCTTATTTTGCCCGAGGGATTCGAATTAGCGCCGCCCGACCGTATTTCTCCTGAGTTGAAAGAAAAGATAGGAAATCTATCTTTTCAGAGTTATCGTCCCAATAAAAAAAATATTCTTGTGATAGGCCCTGTTCCCGGTAAGAAATATAGTGAAATTGTCTTTCCCATTCTTTCCCCCGATCCCGCTACGAAAAAAGACGTTCATTTCTTAAAATATCCCATATATGTAGGGGGAAACCGAGGAAGGGGACAAATCTATCCTGATGGTAGCAAGAGTAACAATACGGTTTATAATGCTACGTCAACAGGCATAGTAAAAAAAATACTACGTAAAGAAAAGGGGGGATATGAAATATCCATCGTCGATGCGTCGGATGGACGCCAAGTGATTGATATTATACCTCCTG